CTACTTATGATCGTCACGAATTGAATTATAATCAAATTGCTTTGGGTCGTTTACCACTGTCAGTAATTGACGATTACACAATTCGAACAATTTTGAATTCGCCTCATCATAAAAGGCAATGTAATAAAGCATCAAGACTTATTCATCCATAATGAAATGAATCTGTTCATAGAATCGAACAAAAAAAAGTCATCAAAAAAATGACTTAGATAATCGAGTTAATATTAAAAATATATTAACTAGAAATATATAAAACTATTCCACTAAAACAAAAAGGAGGTGCAAATACAAATATGTGGATAAAAGCATTTTTTTATAAACTACTTAACACAATACTTAATTCTGTTATGGGATCCGGACTCTTTTGGGGAATTCTAATGAAATCCTGGATTAATAGGATACTCAATTTCGTTATGGCAGCGAATCGAACAAAAAAAAGTCATCAAAAAAATGACTTAGATAATCGAGTTAATAGTCAAAATTTTCTTCTATATCCATTCTCAATTTAGTGGAATTCTCAAATGCATGATCCACCCTAGATCTCCCCCATATATCTAGAACATAATTTGTCAAAGGTATATAAATTCAAAATAAATACAAAACGAAAAGATGTAAATACAAGACTCCTATAATTATTATTGTTTCTATAATAGAGATATGATCGATATATCTCTACCTTATATCCATAAGGAGAAAATATGACTCAAAATTTTCTATAACGTTTATATCGATGTTATAATAATAAAAAATCGATATATTTCGATCTTATATCCATAAGGAGAAAATATGACTCAAAGTTTTCTATAACGTTTATATCGATGTTATAATAATAAAAAATCGATATATTTCGATCTTATGGATATCAAATTCATATTAGAAAAGCTGTGTTTTTTAGCAGTGTGGAGTGGGAGAGCAACTGGAATGTCCCCTTTTGTGGCTATTTTTCGGATAGTGTTTACTAATTTCTCCATAAAAGAGGTAGTGGTTTATATGACAACACTATTTTAAGTTACTTGTGTTCTGAATTTTCTTTACGTTTTGTTGTACGCTATCTTTGGAACTGCATAAGATAAGATAGAAAATTTGTAGTCAACAAGTAATTAATTTAGCAGAATCAAAGTTAAAATACGAAGAATAGGGTTTTCTTTGGTGGCAGCGGATAATTCTATTTTGACTAATATTCTTAATTAGTAATTAAGAATATTAGTCAAAAGAGTGCATTTTTTTTGAGGGAAATTAGGCAAATAAAACGAATTTCATCTTTCATGGACGTTGCTAAGATCCTTCCATTTATTTAGCAGCACCTTAGGATGGCATAGCCTTAAAGTGAAGGAAGTGAAAGGCGAGGTTCAAACGAATTTCATCCAAGTAAAGAATGATTCCTTTTGAATAAACGTTTTTTTGCACTTTTTTTTTTCGATGGATCTTTTTGATTATCGTCTCCTATCTTGCAAAAATGGAAACAAACTTAGGTAAGTACTTAAAAAAAAACATGCATAAATCATAGATAAAATGACTAGTTAGTATTAGGCACCATCTTTACTTTTTAATCCTAAAATAATTTTTATAGGCCTGCCACTTTATCTTTTCTTTTTTAATCCTGTCTGACACTTGACAATGCCTATGTGTAATGCACATATATTTTCTAATAAAAGAAATAGAATCGATATATTTCTATCTTATCCTATATTCATAGGAGGAAAATATGACTCAAAATTTGGTTTTCCTACGGGATCGGGTCTCGCACATTTTGACTCTTGTGGCTTGTTTCTGTTTTTTCCATATAAAGTGGGTTGCAATAAAGAAAAAAGTTTGCCGTCTTCTTTTGTTCGAAAAAGGGGATCCACGATATATGCCTGTCCGCAAATTCGGCTTATCTAAAAGAGTAGTTGATGTACTTTTTGATGAAGAAAGGCTTATTTTTCTTAATCAATTAATAATAATGGTAATCTACACTCGCGAGGACCTCCTAGAAATAGAAGGTTTGGAGGAGAAAGATAAAGAGGAAATTGTCAGAAAAATAGACGAATTTGTTAATAATTCGTGGGCTTTAACGGCCTTATTCTATTGTAACTTTGATAGACTGAAAGTGAAACCATGGTGGTGTAGATTGATAGTCTATATCTCTAGAAAAAGAAAAGACCCGGCTTTTCTCTTTATTTCAGAATTGAGGTTATCTACCCGAATAACTAGTTTCCTCATGGAAGAAAAGATCTATACCATCGAGGATCTTCTAATCATCATAAAGGATACTCACAGTTCGAAGTGGAGGAGATTTGTACAATCAGAAGAGTTGGCATATATAGATTTAATCGAGATCTATACAACCGTACACTATTTTCTTCATTGTTAAAGACAGACAGTCTCCGGGCGAATATGAAGCGCCTGGGTACAGGTGGAATGAAAGAGAATTTCGAATCCGCTTTATATACGAACAAAAAAGCTATAAGTCAGATCAAGTAAGTCAGAATATTCATTACAATATTCTCGGGACCTATCGTATATAAATAAATAAATGAAAATCGTATATAAAGAAATTCGAAATAAAGAAATATATCTCTATCTTATACTTAGGAGACGAACAAGGAAGCTATAAGTCAGAATATTCATTACATTACAATATTAATCTATATATATACAATAAGATAGAGAATCAGATATTTCTATAGACGTAGTAGAGGGTCCCATTAGCATGCATCCAGTAGGAATTGAACCTACGAACTCTCCAATTATGAGTTGGGCGCTTTAACCATTCAGCCATGGATGCTTAGTAGAGATCCTCGTACATGGTGAATAACCAAATTCCAATTGAAATGAAATCTGTATATTAATATTTCTATAGGGCGATTAGATTCGAATCCATATTATTTAAGAATCTATTATAATAAGATATACGATCGATCATATACTTGACAATTTCTATCTAAAAAGTTTAGATTCTTTTTTTTATAAAAAAAGAAATCGAATTGATTCTAATAAGATATATCATCGATCATATAGTTGACAATTTCTATCTAAAAAGTTTAGATTATTATTGTTATAAAAAAAGAAATCGAATTGATTCTAATAAGATATATCATCGATCATATAGTTGACAATTTCTATCTAAAAAGTTTAGATTATTATTGTTATAAAAAAAGAAATCGAATTGATTCTAATAAGATATATCATCGATCATATAATTGACAATTTCTATCTAAAAAGTTTAGATTATTATTGTTATAAAAAAAGAAATCGAATTGATTCTAATAAGATATATCATCGATCATATACTTGACAATCACTATATATTCAAGTTAGAATATATTCTTTTCAATAAAAAATATTTTAAGTGGATTGGAGGGACCACTATGAGAATTTTCGTTATACAAAGGCGTATTTTACAAATACGCCCAATCTCACAGATTTTGATTCTTCTGGCTTTTTTCTGTTTTTTCCGTATATCGTGGGTTTCACTAAAGAAAACAATTTGCCGTCTTATTGTGTTCGGGAAAGAGGATCCACGATATATCCCTCTTCGCAAATTAGGCTTATCTAAAAGAGTAGCTGATGTACTTATTCATAAAGAAAGGCTAATTTCTCTTAATCCATTAATAATAGTGGTAATCTACGCTCGCGAGGACCTCCTAGAAATAGAAGATTTGGACGAGAAAGAGAAAAAAGAAATTGTCAGAAAAATAGACGAATTTTTTAATAATTCTTGGGCTTTAACGGCCTTATTCTATTGTAACTTTGATAAACTGAAAGTGAAACCGTGGTGGTATAGGTTGATAGTCTATATCTCTAGAAAAAGAAAAGAGAAAAGACCCGGCTTTTTTCTTTATTTCAGAATTGAAGTTATCTACCCGAATAACTAGTTTCCTCATGGAAGAAAAGATCTATACTATCGAGGATCTTCTAATCATTATAAAAGATACTCACAGTTCCAAGTGGAAGAGACTTCTACAATCAGAAGATTTCGAATATTTGAAATATTTGGATTTCATCGAGATCTATGGAACCATACACTATTTTCTTCATTGTTAAAGACAGACAATCTCCGGGCGAATATAAAGGGCCTGGGTACAGGTGGAATGAAAGAGAATTTCGAATCCGCTTTATATGCGAACAAAAAAGCTATAAGTCGGGTCAAGTAAGTCAGAATATTCATTACAATATTCTGCTGAATCCATTTCTTTTTCTAGGCCTGCCACTTTATCTTTTCTTTTTTAATGCGGTCTGATTTCTCATGTTACGGCTTAGTATTATGTCTTTCAACTATTCGTTTCATGTTAGTAAGTATTTATTTATACTTTTAAAAAGAAAATTTTCGTGAACCCGAAAAGAACCCTTCCTATTCTATGCAAAACAAAAATTTACTTTACTTTTACTTACCTAATACTTATGCGACTAAATTCAAATTCAGTGCCATTGATAAGACCGCGCTTGGTAATTTCTTTACCATGGCTCCCTTCCCTCGTTTTTCTATTTTATTAGGTTACAAAAAACGTATTAAATCGAGGGATACAAGAATCTCCGCGAATTTCGATAATTGGGATAATGCCGGGGGGTGGGATGCCCAGGAAGACCCTAGGTGGGATGACTGTGGGTGGCATGCCGGTGATGACGATGATCATGAAAGTCAAAATGAAAAAGAAAATGATCAAGAAAGTGATAATAATCCAGACAATAGAGAAAGGGATCTACTTAACAGACGCATAATTCGATTACTGATCGTTCTATTTATGAAGCCACCCCTTTCGGGAGAACAAAGCAACAGCAACTTATTCGACAAAGTTGAGAATCTAGTTTCTGAAGTCGAAGAAAAAATAAACTTGTTCTTGTTCTTGCAAAAAGGCGACTTACAAAAAGAAAGAATGGCCTTCAACAAGGTAAAAGCCTACCTCAAAGAAATAGAGGAAAAAATGGATTTGGAAGAATCCTTAGGCGTAGAAGAAGGATTCGACTGGTGGGAAACAGACGATTACATTTTTGAACGAGAAAAAGGCGACTTCGAAGAAGAATCCGAATGGGAATTTTTTTCCGATTAATAAGAAAAAGGAATCGACTACGAAATTTTAATTTCGTAGTCGATTGCGATTTTAATGGAACGAAAAAAAAAAAAATAAAAATAAAGTCAATAAAAAAAGAAGGCGAGTAGAAAAACTTATTAGATACCAGAGTCAATGGTATCTAATAAGTTCTACCTACTATTGGATTTGAACCAATGACTCCCGCCGTATGAAAGCAATACTCTACCTACTATTGGATTTGAACCAATGACTCCCGCCGTATGAAAGCAATACTCTAACCACTGAGTTAAGTAGGCCATTTCTCATCCCAAAGAGAACCAAACCAAACGGGACCTATCGTATATAAATAAATGAAAATCGTATATAAAGAAATTCGAAATAAAGAAATATATCTCTATCTTATACTTAGGAGACGAACAAGGAAGCTATAAGTCAGAATATTCATTACATTACAATATTAATCTATATATATACAATAAGATAGAGAATCAGATATTTCTATAGACGTAGTAGAGGGTCCCATTAGCATGCATCCAGTAGGAATTGAACCTACGAACTCTCCAATTATGAGTTGGGCGCTTTAACCATTCAGCCATGGATGCTTAGTAGAGATCCTCGTACATGGTGAATAACCAAATTCCAATTGAAATGAAATCTGTATATTAATATTTCTATAGGGCGATTAGATTCGAATCCATATTATTTAAGAATCTATTATAATAAGATATACGATCGATCATATACTTGACAATTTCTATCTAAAAAGTTTAGATTCTTTTTTTTATAAAAAAAGAAATCGAATTGATTCTAATAAGATATATCATCGATCATATAGTTGACAATTTCTATCTAAAAAGTTTAGATTATTATTGTTATAAAAAAAGAAATCGAATTGATTCTAATAAGATATATCATCGATCATATAGTTGACAATTTCTATCTAAAAAGTTTAGATTATTATTGTTATAAAAAAAGAAATCGAATTGATTCTAATAAGATATATCATCGATCATATACTTGACAATCACTATATATTCAAGTTAGAATATATTCTTTATCAATAAAAAATATTTTAAGTGGATTGGAGGGACCACTATGAGAATTTTGGTTATACAAGGGCGTATTTTACAAATACGCCCAATCTCACAGATTTTTCTTTTTCTGGCTTTTTTCTGTTTTTTCCGTATATTGTGGGTTTCACTAAAGAAAACAATTTGCCGTCTTATTGTGTTCGGGAAAGAGGATCCACGATATATCCCTCTTCGCAAATTAGGCTTATCTAAAAGAGTAGCTGATGTACTTATTAAAAAAGAAGAACTAATTTCTCTTAATCTATTAATAACGGTGGTAATCTACGATCGCGAGTACCTCCTAGAAATAGAAGATTTGGACAAGAAAGAAAAAGAAGAAATTTTCAGAAAAATAGACGAATTTATTAATAATTCATGGGCTTTAACGGCCTTATTCTATTGTAACTTTGATAAACTGAACCTGAAACCGTGGTGGTATAGGTTGATAGTCTATATCTCTAGAAAAAGAAAAGACCCGGCTTTTTTCTTTATTTCAGAATTGAAGTTATCTACCCGAATAACTCGTTTTTTCATGGAAGAAAAGATCTATACTATCGAGGATCTTCTAATCATTATAAAAGATACTCACAGTTCCAAGTGGAAGAGACTTCTACAATCAGAAGATTTCGAATATTTGGCATATTTCGATTTCCTCGAGATCTATGGAACCATACACTATTTTCTTCATTGTTAAAGACAGACAGTCTCCGGGCGCTTCATATTCGCCCGGGTACAGGTGGAATGAAAGAGAATTTCGAATCCGCTTTATATGCGAACAAAAAAGCTATAAGTCGGGTCAAGTAAGTCAGAATATTCATTACAATATTCTGCTGAATCCATTTCTTTTTCTAGGCCTGCCACCTTATCTTTTCTTTTTTAATGCGGTCTGATTTCTCATGTTACGGCTTAGTATTATGTCTTTCAACTATTCGTTTCACGTTAGTAAGTATTTATTTATACTTTACTTTTAAAAAGAAAATTTTCGTGAACCCAAAAAGAACCCTTCCTATTCTATGCAAAACAAAAATTTACTTTATCTTTATTTAACTAATACTTATGCGACTAAATTCAAATTCAGTGCCATTGATAAGACCGCGCTTGGTAATTTCTTTACCATGGCTCCCTTCCCTCGTTTTTCTATTTTATTAGGTTACAAAAAACGTATTAAATCGAGGGATACAAGAATCTCCGCGAATTTCGATAATTGGGATAATGCCGGGGCCCAGGAAGACCCTAGGTGGGATGACTGTGGGTGGCATGCCGGTGATGACGATGATCATGAAAGTCAAAATGAAAAAGAAAATAATAAAGAAAGTGATAATAATCCAGACAATAGAGAAAGGGATCTACTTAACAGACGCATAATTCGATTACTGATCGTTCTATTTATGAAGCCACCCCTTTCGGGAGAACAAAGCAACAGCAACTTATTCGACAAAGTTGAGAATCTAGTTTCTGAAGTCGAAGAAAAAATAAACTTGTTCTTGTTCTTGCAAAAAGGCGACTTACAAAAAGAAAGAATGGCCTTCAACAAGGTAAAAGCCTACCTCAAAGAAATAGAGGAAAAAATGGATTTGGAAGAATCCTTAGACGTAGAAGAAGGATTCGACTGGTGGGAAACAGACGATTACATTTTTGAACGAGAAAAAGGCTACTTCGAAGAAGAATCCGAATGGGAATTTTTTTCCGATTAATAAAAAAAAGGAATCGACTACGAAATTTAAATTTCGTAGTCGATTGCGATTTTAATGGAACGAAAAAAAAAAAATAAAAATAAAGTCAATAAAAAAAGAAGTTGGGAAATATTTCATGTTATTTAGTAAGCCGAATAGAATTATAATCAAAAAAAATAAAACATGGATACTAAAAATCCAATTAGTTGTGTTCCTGGCGATTCTGGTATTGAAGAAAAAAAAGAAGGAAAACTTCTTCAACAAATTGATACTGTTTTGGATATCGGTTTTCCGCCAGACAAGATGCCTAAGGTTTTGAGCGCCTTAATTATAAAGGAAAGCTACCCCGGTGGGGTAGGTTATACTTATGTCATTTGCGAAGTCCAGCGTATCCTTGAAAATAATCGAGTTCTCGCTAAAATTTTAATGTCTGCTGGGAAAGAAGGTACTTTAAGGGAAGGGATGGAAGTGTTAGATACAAAAAGTCCTCTAAGTGCTCTGAAAGGTAGAACTGAAACGTTTGAAGGTAGCAGCACAACCATGTACATTGGGGAGATTCGCAATCCGGGTTTCGTTAACTGGCAAAAGAAACCACTGGGTAAATTTGACAAATTTATAATAATCTTCATTTTGGCTCAATTCTTTGTCCTAGTCTGTAAAGGAGGGCTAAGATAAATGAAATTACCCAATTTAGCAAAAAATAGAATAATAGAAACTCTTTCTACCGGTAAGTAAACAATTAGAAATTCATGGAAAGTTACAATCCCCACCGCGGAATAGTGCACCTACACGCCTTCGTCGACGTTGTTTTTCGACCGGAAGAGCGAGAGCTAACTATCGAGACTTTGGACTATCCAGACACATACTTCGTGAAATGGTTCACGCATGTTTGTTGCCAGGGGCAACAAGATCAAGTTGGTAAGGATTAAAATATCCCTTCATTTCTATGATCATCGATCATAGAGGGCCCCTTGACTATGTCTGTATAAATAAGTTATTTAATTCATTCGAATTTCATTTAAAATTCGAATGGCTGTTCAATCGAAAAAAAAAAAAATAAAAAAAAAAGGGGGTCTTTTTTATGACGCAAAATAGTTACCAAAATGATGATCCAGTAAGAGTAGAAAAAAACGTCGGATATGTGGTTAAAATGATTGGTCCAGCCCTAGAAATCGACTTTCCGTCGGGCAAGATGCCAAAGCTTTATAACGCTCTGGTAGTTGAAGGTATAGATAATAACGGGTTACCAATTACTGCGCGATGCCAGGTAATAGCATTCCTAAAAGGCACTAATCGAGTTCTAGCTCATGCTCCTTCATATCATCATATAACGGTGGGAATGAAAGCAATTGACACGGAAACTTCTTTCTATAATGAAGAGGAGCTAGTAGAGGCTATTTACGACGCAATGCCCCTGACCGTAGTAAAGGGTACACCCCCTTATTTCGGTTTCGATAACCGTGCATTATGCAAACCGATTATGGGTGGTGTTGAAAGTCGGATAATCTGGTGCGCGTTATTACTCTACTACGCGATCCAGTTCTTTAGACGCCGATAATCCGAAATTCGGTTTCGTAGGCGTTTACCCCCGATTCAATCGGGGGATCGAATTGATTATAGAAACATGAGTGTAATTAATCGATTTATTAGTCAACAAGGAAAAATATTATCTAGACGAGTGAATAGATTGAATAGATTGATAGACGAGTGAATAGATTGACCTTGAAACAACAACGATTAATTACTATTGCTATAAAACAAGCTCGTATTTTATCTTCCTTAACTTATAATGAAAATTATAGCCGGAATAGTTATACAATAATCAAGGGGAATTCTGGGTAAAACTTGTTCCTACCGACTGAACAAATGATTATTCATGATTCCATACCGGCTTCAAATTAGAGAAATGTTATGGTAAAACTTCGTTTGAAACGATATGGTAGAAAGCAACGTGCGACTTGAAGGACACGGTCCGTTGTGGATTTTTACACCCACCACTTTATAAAAGAATGAAGGTGCTCTTGGCTCGACATCGGTTGTTCTGTTCCACTAGAACCTCTCCTTTATTTTTTTTTTTGGGGGGGTTGTAATGTAAATAGTCTATGATGAAGCTCGAGTAGAAAGTATTGATTCATTTCTCAGGGGCAAGGATCTAGGGTTAATGCCAATCAATAAATTGGAACAACTTCGTAAGTATATTTTCGATATGGAAAGGGTTCCAATCGAAAAGGAAAGTTTCTTAGAATTGACAAAACTCTTTCGATACAAAATGTATCGCGTGGAAATCAACCGTTTGTATGATTCTTTGATAAAAGATAGAAAGAAATCACAAAAAAAGGTAGGTTGCTGCCATTTTGAAAGGATTAAAAATCACCGAAGTTATGTGTAAACCCAATGATTTAAAACAAAGAAAAGATAAAGGATCCCAGAACAAGGAAACACCCTTTCAATTGTCTCAATAACTAGACCAGAAAAAAATCCAATACAAATAGATTTGTAAACGAGACAAACAAAAAGGAAAGGGGTTTAAAGACCACTCAAAAAATGAAATGCCTAAAGATTTTCCTTTGAGCTATTTGAGAGTTATTCAACTTGAGTTATGAGTACGAATGGTTTTTTTTGTTTTCAGGAACGAAGAATAAAAAAGGACTTCAATCATAATCTAATTGATTTGATCGTTTTATAGACCAATTTGCCATTTTTATTTTATACAAAAATAGAACTAGGAATCATTTTTTCTCGAGCCGTACGAGGCGAAAACTTCCTATACGTTTCTAGGGGGGGTATTATTCATCTACATCTATCCCAATGAGCCGTCTATCGAATCGTTGCAATTGATGTTCGATCTCGAAGAGAAGGAAGAGATCTTGGGAAAGTGGGTTTTTATGATCCGATAACGAATCAAACTTATTTAAATGTTCCTGCTATTCTATATTTCCTTGAAAAGGGTGCTCAACCTACAGAAACTGTTCAGGATATTTTTAAAAAGGTGGAGATTTTAAAAGAATTTCTCCCTAAATTAAACAAAATTTAATTAAGGAAATACAAAAAGTAAAGAAAGTTTCTATATTCTATACTTTTTGTATTTCCTCTTTTGTTCTATTCTACCTTTTCGAAAGAGAAATCTAAACACTTATCTAAACACTTATGTAACCACTTATCTAAACACTTATTGTTCTATTCTATCTTTTAGAAAGATAGAAAGAGAAATCGAATCACTTATTAATCGAAACGCTTATTGTTTTGTTCTATCTTTTAAAAAGAGAAATCGAATCACTTATTTTATAATCGAAATAATATAGATGAGCAAAAAGATAAATGGAATCACTTATTTTATAACTAAATAATCTAAATAATATCAATAACTATTTTTTAAAACTAAATCATCAATCAAATAAGTATAAATAATGACAATCAAAATAAATAATAAATCTAAGTATAAAAGGAGTCTTTATGAGCCGAATAAATGGCTATGAGAGCTACCCGGAATTTTCCCAAAATAACGACGACAATTGGAATAATCATTTCGAAAAATTGAAAAAAATGTTAGATCGTTTCGAAAATGTTCTAAATAATAGGAAATCCTAAATTGATCCGGTTTTGCAAGATAAACTCATAAAACCCGATTCTACGCAAAATTCCCTCAAGAATTTTCCGTATTTTCCGCATTATTTGCGGATGTTCATCTTCTACTGGATAGAACGCGAGACTTCCAAAAAGTTTCTATTCGTAGAAAAGGAGTTTAATATATTGGACCAATACCGGGATTGGTTCAAAAAATCGCTAATTTTGATTCAAGATGAACATCCGAATCAAAATCTCGAAGAAATGCAGACCGCTGCGGGTGACCTACTAGGCTATGTCACAGCCCTTCGGCATCTGACTCATTACGACTGTATAGCGGGGCATGCACGAAATGCAAACGACCCGGATACTTCTGAAATGGAAAAACTACTTTCGATGGGAGCTGCATATATTCAGCTCTTTACGAAAGCCTTTTTCATTGTCGCCATTTGGAGACAAAAATGGGCGGGCCTAAAGCTACAGTCTATACGGGAGGACGTTTTAGATCAATTCATTACTGAGCTGTTAACCGGCTCAACTCCCGGGCAGATACTACTTCCAGACGAATTAAAGTCGTCTGCCGCTCTTAACGAATTTATTGATATCTTATTCAGATTCGATGAACGTCTCGATGCAGATGAGTAAAATAGCTTGTGCGTTATATAATTATCAATTAGATGCCAAACTATTTTATACATCAATCCTCGCATCTCCTACTACTGGTGGGGTAACAGCTAGTTTTGGTATGTTGGGGAAGGTCGTTATTGCCGAACCCGAGGCCAACCATTGCATTTGCGGGTAAAAGAGTAATTGAACAAACGTTGAATATAGAAGTCCCTGAAGGTGTCCAACAGACCGAATTTTTATTCACGCAGGGAGCATTCGATCTAATCCTCCCACGTTTTTATTTAAAAAGAATTCTCCATTTGATATATCTGTTAAACAATTACACTCTTTCCTTTGTTTGATTTATGAATTGGATTCAACCAAGTCAACAAGTAATTGGTAAAATGACTTTTTTAAAAGAAAAAATTGTGGTCGGGAAGGTTAGACCATATATTAATTGGAATATTAATATAAAAATTCCATAGAAAAAGAAATTCGAAATCTATATAGAAGAAAAAGAAAGAAGAAAAAGAAATAATAAAAACTTGGTCCCGGGCATCTACCATTATACCCGCAATGATCGGCCATATTATTGCTATCCATAATGGAAAAGAACATTTACCTATTTATATAACAGATGGTATGGTAGGTCACAAATTGGGAGAATTTGCACCTACTTCGAATTTCCGAAAACATACGAAAGTCGATAAGCGATCTCGTCGTTAATACAAAATATAGATACTTATAATTCATTAGTAGGAGGCGACCCTTATGCTAAGAAAAAAAGTTCGCGTTTTAAGTTTCAGTAGCTACACACTATTTACCACCGCCACCGCTGTGTTAAAGGTGCAATATACAAAGTCTAACTCCATCCCGGGCAATCGAACCATTATTTGTTTAAGAAATTGTTTGAACGAATCTGAGGGCAATCCTGAAGATTCAGAAAATGAAGAAAACGATTCCGAAAATGAAGAAAATTCGAATAATGATGAGAAATTCGAAAAATGGAATGAAATTTTAGATCGTTTCGAAAACGTTCTAAATAGGGAATATGAAATTGATCAAGTTTTCCAAGAGAAACTCATGAAACCCGATTCTACGCAAAATTCCCTCAAGAATTTTCCGTATTTTTCGAATTATTTGCGAATATTCATTTTCTACTGGATAGACCATGAGACTTCCAAGAAGTGGCTATTCATAGACTGTGAATTTTCTATTTGCGAAAGATATCTAGATTGCTTTCGCAAATACATAATTCTGATTCGAGATGAACATCCGAATCAGAATCTCGAGCAAACGCAGAGCACTGCGCGTGACTTCAAGGACCATGTGACATTAAAAATGAAGATGAATCGTCACAACTGTACCGGGCTAAATGCACGAAATGCAAACGACCCGGATACTTCTGAAGTAGAAAAACTACTTTCGATGGGAACAGCATATATTCTGCTCTTTCTCAAAGCGTTTTTCATTGTCGCGATCTGGGAAAAGAAAGTAGGCATATATCAACTGTCTAGGTCTAGGTGGAACCGCAATTTACTAATAGATGAACTTTTAACCAGCCGAACTCCTGCACAAATAATACTTCCAGACGAATTGAAATCTACCGCTCTTATTCAATTTATCGAGATGTTATTCAGGTTCGATGAACATCTCGATTTTTAGAAGTAAATCCTACTTCCAAGGTCTTTGGAAGTAGGATTTTCGAAAGTATATAAGAGGGATCTACCCAAATATATGCAGTTTTTTTCTAAGGTATACTTTTACCTTAGAATAAGGGAATTTAAATCCGATTGATCGTTGTTCGAATTAGATAAGAACAATAATCTAATTGGATTTTTCTATTCAAAAAAAAATAATAAGAAACCTTTCTTTGTCTCTTTCATTTTTTTCTCTTCAATCAAAACAAACAAATAAGCTCTTAATTCTATAGGGTTGAATAAAAATTCGATTGACTTTTTGATATAATTGCTATGCTTAGTGTGTAACTCGTTGGTTTTTTTAGGCTTAGGATTCAAAAAAGATTCCCCATAGTATGAACTAATAACTATAGAACTAATAACCAACTAATCACTTCGCATTATCTGGATCCAAAAAACCAGTCAAGATAGGATATGTTGATCATATCATTGTAGCAACTGAAATCTGTTTTGCATAAACAAAAGAAAAACCAATTGGATTCTAAGCTGTGAAGCAAAATATAGATTTTTGTCTCTTTTTATATCTCCCGAGAATCCCGTTTTGACTAAGAATACCTGTTGGATCGGATTCTAACAAATCTTTCGGTAAGTTGTAAAAAACGTCTTCTTTATTAAATTAGAAGACAAGAACAAAAGAAGCAGAAAAGACGAACAAAAGAAGAAGAATAATAAAATTAATTATTATAGATATCTTGTCTTTCATGCGGAAAGAAAAGAAAAATAAGTACATTTTTTTAGTTCTACATTCCTTGAGTCCTTGCACTTAGTAGTCCTTAGCACTTAGTATATATACTAAGTTATATATATACTTCAATCTATATTAATTATAATTACAATTAATAAATTTTCAAATGAAATAATTTGAATATGAATTTCATAATTAATTCGATTTTATATTATTCGATATTAATTTCAAATTATTAATTCTAATATTATAATTATTACAAGATATTTTTATAACAATATATAAATTAAGTATAATACAATATAGTAAATCGAGATATTCATTCTATGATAACTTTCAACTTTCCCTGTATTTTTGTGCCTTTAGTAGGCCTAGTATTTCCGGCAATAGCAATGGCTTCTTTATCTCTTCATATTCAAAAAAACAAGATTGTTTAAATTCGATAGGACAAAATCTCATCTTTTTTTTTCAAAACTTAGACTTGTATCCTAACACTAATATCTATTTAGTGGAATATGGTATACCATGTGACTGCGGCTTTTGCCGCACCCTAAATGAAAGAGTTCTTATGCTTATGCATCGAGAAAATTATATATGGGGAAATGCATTCGAGCTATTTTCAAATAGACTCAAATTGGCGGATGGAAGTCTCTGTATCCATATGTATATCGATATCTCTAGTTAGGATCA